TTAATAGGGAGGGGTTAGAATTCAGGTGTGGGATAAGTAAGGCAATGGATGATATTGGTCCTATTGGAAATACTAATGGAAGTGAAGACCTCGTTATAGATAAAAACATTCATAATTGGGGGGAGCGTGAGAGCTCCCGTTGCGATAATGTTGATCGTTTATTTGATGTCAGGGGCATTCGGAGTTTCATCTCTGATGACACTTTTTTAGTTAGGGATAGTAATGGTGACAATTATTCCATATATTTTGATATTGAAAATCATATTTTTGAGATTGACAACGATCATTCGTTTCTAAGTGAACTAGAACGGTCTTTTTCGAGTTATATTAATTCTAGTTATCTGAATAATGGGCCTACGAGTGCCAATCACTACTATGATCATTACATGTATGATACTAAATATAGTTGGAATAATCACATTACTAGATGCATTGACAATTATCTTTATTCTGAAATTAGTATTAATAGTTACATTTCAAGTGATAGTGAAAATTACAGTAAGAGCTATATTTATAGTTACATTTGTAATGAAAACGTAAATGATATTGGCATTGCAAGTTCCAATATAAAAACTAGTGCAAATGAAAGTGATTCCCATGAAAGCGATTCGCATGAAAGTGATTCCCACGAAAGCGATTCCCATATGCAAGGAAAATATAATGATCTCGATATAAATAAAAAATACAGGCATTTGTGGGTTCAATGCGAAAATTGTTATGGATTAAATTATAAGAAGTTTTTGAGATCAAAATTGAATATTTGTGAACAATGTGGATATCATTTGAAAATGAGTAGTTCAGATAGAATCGAACTTTCGATTGATCCAGGCACTTGGGCTCCCATGGATGACGACATGGTTTCTGTGGACCCCATTGAATTTCATTCGGAGGAGGAGCCTTATAAAGATCGTATTGATTCTTATCAAATAAAGACAGGGTTAACCGAGGCTGTTCAAACAGGCATAGGTCAATTAAACGGTATTCCCATAGCAATTGGGGTTATGGATTTTCAGTTCATGGGGGGGAGTATGGGATCCGTAGTAGGCGAGAAAATAACCCGTTTGATCGAATATGCTACTGATGGATCTCTACCTGTTATTATAGTGTGTGCTTCCGGGGGAGCGCGTATGCAAGAAGGCAGTTTGAGTTTGATGCAAATGGCAAAAATATCTTCCGCTTCATATAATTATCAATCAAATAAAAAGTTATTATATGTATCCATCCTTACATCTCCTACAACCGGTGGAGTTACCGCTAGTTTTGGTATGTTAGGAGATATTATTATTGCCGAACCTAATGCCTACATTGCATTTGCGGGTAAAAGAGTAATTGAGCAAACATTGAATAAGACAGTACCTGATGGTTTACAATCGGCTGAGTATTTATTCCATAAAGGCTTATTCGACCCAATCGTACCACGTAATCCTTTAAAAGGTGTTCTGAGCGAGTTATTTCAACTTCATGGTTTCTTTCCCGTGAATACAAATTAAACCAACAAGTAGAACATTAAAATGAAATTCGTTTCTTTATTTTTGGTGAATAGAATTCGTATTTAGTTTATTGTAATTGTAATCTATTATAATCTAAAGTAAAAACCAAAGAACGGGGGCTTATTTGAGGGCATAAGATCTAGTATAAAGGATCAGAAGTTTCGGATAATTACTTTTATTTTATTATTAGTTTTTCCAGATCTATTTTTTATCTCTATTCATGATTAGTGATCGAGAAGACTCTATCAACAGGATAAAAGAGTTAATTCTTTACTTCCCTTCCTTAAAATTAGGAAAAGAAAAAATGAATGTTTCCTTCTTACGTATTTTCTTTATTATAGATATTGAATAATTCAAATATAGAAAATATAGAATTGAAATCCTGTATTTTTATATATCCCCCGATAATTCCCATTCCCATTTTACTAGGAATCTGCCGCGGATCGGGTTCATTAGAAATCCAATTCTTTGCGAACTTGTAAGAAACGCCTTTGTTTTTTATTAGAAGATAAGTAATTAGAAGATAAGTAGAAAAGAACAAGAATAAAAAATAGAAAGGAAAGGGGAATGGGTACACTTATTTAATTCTATATTTCTTGTACCTATTATTATATACTTATAATCGATATACTTATCATAAGATATCTTTATAACAGGTACAAATATTAAATCGAGGTATCTAGTCTATGGCAACTTTCAACTTCCCCTCTTTTTTTGTGCCTTTAGTGGGCCTAGTATTTCCGGCAATTGCAATGGCTTCTTTATCTATTCATGTTCAAAAAAACAAGATTGTCTAGGACCAAATCTCATGAATTTTTTTTTAAGAATTTGACTTGGATCATAATATGAATATCCATTTATTTTATTGGAATATGGTACAACCCGTGGCTTCTTCCAAACACACATAAGTGAAAGGCGGTTATGCACGTGAAAACCCTATATCCTATATATGGATATACATATAAATGCATTATAGCTATTTTCAAATGGATCGGCAGATGCCTGAAAAGGAAAGTCAATGTATCTATATGTACGGATATTTCTATAGTCGGTCATATGGCGGGGTTGTTTTTTTTTATTGAACGGATTCTATGAATTATTCCTAATGATTTATACATATCATAATAGTGCTAGTTGATGAGAGTTACTTTGGGAACAAAAACAGAAAGTCAAATTCATTTGGGTTATTTTCTCAATTCCAATAAAATGTAACTGGATCTATTATGAACTGGCGATCAGAACGTATATGGATAGAACTTATAACGGGATCTCGAAAAGCGAGTAATTTATTCTGGGCCTGTATCCTTTTTTTAGGTTCACTAGGATTCCTGTTGGTTGGAACTTCTAGTTATCTTGGTCGGAATCTGATATCCTTATTTCCGTCTCAGCAAATCATTTTTTTTCCACAGGGAATCGTGATGTCTTTCTATGGGATCGCAGGTATGTTCATTAGCTCCTATTTGTGGTGCACAATTTGGTGGAATGTAGGTAGTGGTTATGATCAATTCGATAGAAAAGAGGGAATAGTGTGTATTTTTCGTTGGGGATTCCCTGGACGAAATCGTCGCATCTTCCTTCGATTTCTTATGAGAGATATCCAGTCGATTAGAATAGAGGCTAAAGAGGGTCTTTATCCTCGTCGTGTACTTTATATGGAAATCAGGGGTCAGGGGGCCCTTCCGCTGACTCGTACTGATGAGAATTTGACTCCACGAGAAATTGAACAAAAAGCTGCTGAATTGGCCTATTTCTTGCGCGTACCAATTGAAGTATTTTGAAATGAACTAAAGAATCCACGTTTCCCCACACTGGGTAAGGGACTCAGTAATTGAATCCTCTTTGTTATATTATAGCACTCGTGTTTCATAAAAATACCAGATTGGATAGAGTCTAGCTAAGAAGCCGCTTCATTAACAATTCACTGATTTGATTCAAAATGACAAAAAAGAAAGCATTCGCTCCCCTTCTTCCATATCTTGCATCTATAGTATTTTTGCCTTGGTGGATCTCTTTCTCATTTAATAAAAGTCTGGAATCTTGGGTTATTAATTGGTGGAATACTAGTCAATCCGAAGCTTTTTTGAATGATATTCAAGAAAAGAACGTTCTAGAAAAATTCATAGAATTAGAAGAACTCTTTCTTTTGGACGAAATGATAAAGGAGTACCCGGAGACGCAGATACAAAAGCTTCGTATAGGAATCCACAAAGAAACGATACGATTGGTCCAGATGCACAATGAGGATCATATCCATACCATTTTGCACTTCTCAACAAATATAATAAGTTTTGCTATTCTAAGTGGTTATTCTATTCTGGGTAATGAAGAACTTGTCATTCTTAATTCTTGGGTTAGGGAATTTCTCTATAATTTAAGCGACACAATAAAAGCCTTTTCTATTCTTTTGTTAACTGATTTATGTATTGGATTCCATTCGCCTCATGGTTGGGAACTAATGATTGGTTTTGTCTACAAGGATTTTGGATTTTCTCATAATGATCAAATTATATCTGGTCTTGTTTCCACTTTTCCAGTCATTCTAGATACCATTTTTAAATATTGGATCTTCCGTTATTTAAATCGTGTATCTCCCTCACTTGTAGTGATTTATCATTCACTGAATGACTAAAAAATAATCCACTAATATTATAATATGAATTAATATGAATCCAATTCTAATGTTTGTTACTTCGCCCATAAACAAAACAAACCATTAAAAATTTTACCCACTCTTTATGTTTCTACTCATCCAGGGAATTTTTCCTGTGTTACAGTGAAATTATTCCAGTAAATAGCAGAATCGTGGATAGGAAACTATACTAGCAACCTACCTAATTTATTGTAGAAATTTTCGGGATCAATGATTGGACCATGCAAAATAGAAATATCTTTTCTTGGGTAAGGGAGCAGATGACTCGATCCATGTCTGTATCGATCGCGATGTTGATATATGTAATAACTTGGACATCTATTTCACACGCATATCCCATTTTTGCACAACAGAGTTATGAAAATCCACGAGAAGCAACCGGGCGTATTGTATGCGCCAATTGCCATTTAGCTAATAAGCCCGTGGATATTGAGGTTCCGCAAGCGGTGCTTCCCGATACTGTATTTGAAGCAGTTGTTAGACTCCCTTATGATATGCAACTGAAACAAGTTCTTTCTAATGGTAAAAGGGGGTCTTTGAATGTGGGGGCGGTTCTTATTTTACCTGAGGGATTCGAACTAGCTCCTCCCGATCGTATTTCTCCCGAAATGAAAGAAAAGATGGGTAATCTGTCTTTTCAGAGTTATCGTCCGGCTAAAAAAAATATTCTTGTCATAGGTCCTGTTCCTGGTCAGAAATATAGCGAAATCACCTTTCCTATTCTTTCCCCGGACCCTGCTACTAAGAAAGATGTTTACTTCTTAAAATATCCTATCTACGTCGGTGGGAACAGGGGAAGGGGTCAGATTTATCCCGATGGGAGTAAGAGTAACAATACAGTCTATAATGCTACAGCGGCG